GACGATGCATCTTGGATTGACGTATAGTGCGACTTGTCAGATCTATTGGGTCATATGGGATTTCCCCGTTCTCTCCCCCGATCGAGATATCCTCTGGTTCGCCCAAGAAAGATGAATCATCGAAAATTTGGAGCGCGAACTTGACACTTTAATTAGATCCATTTTGGGGGTATTCATCTTATTATACTATTCTAAATTAGAATAATTTATGGTTGGCTTGATTGGACTAAAAAATGAAGTATCCAGGCTCCGTTTAGAAAAAACCCAATTTGTAAGATTCCTATATTCTGATTTTTTTAATAAATACTTGGTGGAAGATATGAAATGAATTGGAATTGAAAAAAAAAAAGTCATAACAAAAATAAATGGTAAGGGGGCATTTGTTCTATATGTGCAAATCCAAATCGAGCAGATCTTTACCCGGAGTAGAGCATAAACCTAAAAAGATGAAAGAGACCCATTCAGGAACAAGAAAATACCATCGTGATTCGCATTAAATCTCGATGAAAGAATACATCAATGAGAAGTTAATTCGAGAAGTTTAGTAACTGCTTTCTAGAAAAAGGAGTCAAAACAAGTCTTTATTGAAAAATCGAATAAAAGGCCCTTTCGTTAGAAGTTAGAAAAACCTGCTATAAAAAAGAATGAGGACTGGAATCTATACATTGATTTTTTTTTTGAACCGTATGCATCAAAAGGTGCATGTACGGTTCCTAAGGGATACAGCTTTACTTTACCCTAATCAACCGACTTTATCGAGAAAGATTACTTTTTTTAGGCCAAGGGGTTGATAGCGAGATCTCGAATCAACTTATCGGTCTTATGGTATATCTTAGTATCGAGGACGATACCAAAGATATTTATTTGTTTATAAACTCTCCTGGGGGGTGGGTAATACCTGGAATAGCTATTTACGATACTATGCAATTTGTACGACCAGATGTGCATACAGTATGCATGGGGTTAGCTGCCTCCATGGGTTCTTTTCTCCTGGTCGGAGGAGAAATTACCAAACGTCTAGCATTCCCTCACGCTTGGCGCCAATGAGGTTTTTATTTGAAAGAAAAAAGAAGACTATGCCTTCGCCATATGAATATTAAGTAACAATAGCATGGCACTTCGAATTCGATATGAGAATTTTTTTCAAAACGTTAAATTATGTATCGAGAGAGTAGTATGAGATAAAAAAGATTTCCGATTTTCTCTTATCTATCGGGAGTCCAGTTCAGCGTCACAAACTTTTTTTGTTTTCACACCGGGAGACTCTTAACAAAATTTTTGTTATGAAAGAGCGCGAAAACAAGATTTTGATCGAATCAAAAAGAAACTTTGGGATTGCTGAATCACAGACAACGAAATGAAATATATACAGCAACGGAGCCATCATAGTATTTTGGAAATCCTCTCAAAGGAAGGGTGGCTTTTTGATCATTTACCTATCTGCCCCAGGTCTGATAGATTTTCTTCCTTTTTTCTCTTTCTTCAATGTAGGGTAAGGGTCAATTTTATTGTAGAGCCGTATGCAATGCACAAATTATGCCTGTACGGTTGTTCAATTCTATCTTTTTTTTTATTATTTTTCTCTTCGCTTCATCATGCGAGATAAAGAAACCTTTTATTATGATCATCAGGGTAATGATCCATCAACCTGCTAGTGGTTTTTATGAGACACAAGTGGGAGAATTTATCTTGGAAGCGGAAGAACTGCTGAAACTGCGTGAAACCATCACAAGGGTTTATGTACAAAGAACGGGTAAACCATTATGGGTTGTATCCGAAGACATGGAAAGAGATGTTTTTATGTCAGCAACAGAAGCACAAGCTTATGGAATTATTGATCTTGTAGCAGTTGAATGAAAATAATGTAACATACATGGATTTCACGTAAATCCATGATTTGAGATTTAATCTCCGATCCGAGGTTCTTAATTCTCTTAAATATAAGTAATTCATAATCAAATCATCCGGTTAGGATCAATCTAAACCAGCCCATTCATTATGTATACGATTCAACATGCCAACGATTAAACAACTTATTAGAAATACAAGACAGCCAATCAAAAATGTCACAAAATCCCCCGCGCTTCGGGGATGCCCTCAGCGCCGAGGAACATGTACTAGGGTGTATGTGCGACTCGTTTAGATCGTGAGCTGGCACAAAAAAACTGCTTTTACAGTATCAATGATCAGTATCGCTGAGCTGAAATAGAATGGAAGAAGGAATTTCATCCACTATATAAAAAAATCTATCATATCTCTTCATTGTGTATGAAATTTATGGTTTTCGTTGGTGCAAATCCAATCACCTCAATTTAAGGTGAGAGACAATTCTCCATTGATAGCAAACGGTTATCTATTAAGCGGAAGAAATCTTATTTAAAAAAGAAAAAGATTAGGTCCCCACTTTGGCAAGAACGGACTAACAGGGTCAGCTACCCAGCTAACTTTCATAATTAAATACCGTTACTGTATAGGTAGATCTCATTGTGAAAGACCTATTACTGGATAATTCATGGGTAGAGCCAAAGAGTGGGAACTATACAAGTTCCCAATAACATAAAGTAAAGGCTCCGGTGTATAGAAAAGACCTCACCGTTTAAGAAGTAACCATAAAAACGATGGAACCCATCTTCTTTTTTTATTTACTCTATTTTTAGACACCTAACAGAAGACAATTTCGTATTTCGCAGTGAAATATCTAAAAAAATGGTGGTCGGGGAGGTTATAGTAGCCAAAGCCATTGGAATTTTAATTTTATACATTGGAAAAATCCGTTTTGTTATTAATAGACTAGGAAAGGGGAAAAGAATAACTGAAAGAACGGAAATCAATTAGTTATTCATCAAAGGTTCATTTATTCAATGACTAGAATTAAACGGGGATATGTAGCTCGGAGACGTAGAACAAAAATGCGTTTATTTGCATCAAGCTTTCGAGGAGCTCATTCAAGACTTACTCGAACTATTACTCAACAGAAAATAAGAGCTTTGGTTTCGGCTCATCGGGATAGGGATAGGCAAAAGAGAAATTTTCGTCGTTTGTGGATCACTCGAATAAACGCAGTAATTCGCGAAAATAGAGTAACTTATAGTTATAGTAGATTAATACACGATCTATATAAGAAACAGTTGCTTCTTAATCGTAAAATACTTGCACAAATAGCTATATTCAATAGGAATTCTTTTTACATGATTTCCAATGAGATCATAAACGAAGTAGAATCCACCGGAATAATTTAAACGGAGTTCCCCGGAGAATGAACTCCGGGAGGATAGAAATTACTATGAGTAAATATTTTAAAATATTCAAAACACAAAGTTTATTCTTTTCCGATTTAGTATTTATATTACGACACGATAATTCAATCTAGATTCTCGGATTTTTCGAGCAAAAAAAAGTACCAATCCGAACTCAAAGGAGGGTTGGAATTCTAATTCCAGTGAAGGAAGAGTAAGGCTAGTTATTACTAGTTCCTAGTTCTAAGACCAGTAGTTCTGGGGGCCGACTCGGTTCTTTCAAATTGTTTCTCATTATTGAGAAAGGGTAACAAAGATAAAATACGAGCTTGTTTTATGGCAGTAGTAATTAATCGTTGTTGTTTCAAGGTCAATCTATTCACCCGTCTAGATAATATTTTTCCTTGTTCACTAATAAATCGACTAATTAAACTCATGTTTCTATAATCAATTTGATCCCCCGATTCAATCGGGGGCAAACGCTTACGAAAAGTTCTCTTGGATTTAAGAAAAGGTCGCTTGGATTTATCCATGGTTTGTTTATTCCTTATCCAGAAAATCCTATTAATGAATTAGAATTCAGAAATAGGATTTTTTTTATTTATAATTTATATATGTTATATATAATGTATAATGTTATTTTTTCTATTTCCTTAGGAGGTACTCTATTTTTTTATCTCCCCATGAATGGTATGTTTGGAACAATAGCGACAGAATTTTTTCAATTCTAATCGATTAGGCGTATTCTGTCGGTTCTTTTGAGTAATATATCTGGAAATACCCATCGATCTCTTACTCTTATTAGCACCGTTTCGGACACAAGCGGTACATTCCAAAATTACTCTTAGTCGGACATCTTTACCCTTAGCCATGAACCTCCTTTTCATTTTTGATTTACTCAACTCTTCTATTTTCAATTTGAAACAAAGGCAGGAAAAAAATAGAAGTTACTCACTAAAAGATCAATAATGAAAATCTTAGTAAATGTAAATAATAAGTAATACAATGATTTCTAAACTCTTGCCTTAGACTCACATTTCTACCCCCATTCCGATATTCATGTAATTCAAACTTGAATCTGAGTACATTGAATCCGTTTTGATTCTTTCTCTTTCCTCCCTTATTCTAAAGGGAAAAAAGAGAAAAGAAAGGGGGGATTACAGATATTTGATTGTATCTTTAATCTTTTTAATTCCTTTCCATGTCAATAACTAGAATGAAAAAAAGGGGAATGTCAACGCATCCGGAAAAAAGCGATTAATCTCTATCAATAAACCCGCTAAAGCTCCAAACCATAACGTGCTTAGAACTGGTGCCACAGAGAGATATGTTTTTAGATCTCGCATTCAAAACCCTCCTTCTTTTATTGTAATACATAAAATAATGCATATATGATCAGATGCATATGTAGTTAAGGACCTCTTCTAGTTGTACACAGAATCCCTAATTCAAATTGAATTATACAATAATCTAGTAAATCAGACTTTTCTTTTATTAAAAAAGAAAAAAATACCTCCTACTTACCGAGTATTTCCTAAAATACTAATTTATATATTATACTTTTACGGTGGGTCCTGTATTTCTTATAAGTCTTTTACTATTATATGTTAAATGAGACCAAAAAGACGAAATGGGCAGAAAATTTATGTATATCTGTGGAGAAAATAACAATGTGGAAAACAAGACAGGAATTCTCTACAATGACACTGTAGAGAAATTGAAGGGATGTAGCGCAGCTTGGTAGCGCGTTTGTTTTGGGTACAA